ATACACCAAGCACTACACTTAGATTTATTAGATTTGTTGCTAAAATATCGGTATTAAACCCGAAACTCCCGGCAGATGGCCAGTGGCCTAAGGAAACGAAAGAATCGGTTACATTTTTCATATGCTCTCCTCTTATAGATAGGACTACCAAAGAACAGAGTTCTTTTTGTATCACTTGACTTGCCCCTTTTTTGATCGATTTCTTTTTCTTAATTTTTTTCGTTGTTTTAAGTTTCCGATAAGATACTTATTAAGTTGGGTCCTAGGTCTTGTAGAAATTGCAAAATATTTCCCCTGTTCAAACACTTCCTAAAAAGAAAGAAAGTAAAAATTCCATCGTACTAACCGAAGGACGGGAAGGAATAAAGCGAGCAAATCCACTAATTCGTCATCCTCAAATCAGTCTTTCCCGGGGTATTGTTCCAACAAATACATAATTGTAGAAGTAAAGTAAAGTAGTGATATAATTCACAGAAGCAAACCGCAACGAATTAATAAAATAAGAAAAAGTGTGTAATGCACTTTTTTACATTTTCGTTCTAGGATAAAATTAAACAAAAGGATTTGCAAATAAAAGTGCTAATGCCACAACGAGCCCATAAATGGTTAAAGCTTCCATAAAAGCTAGACTAAGCAATAAGGTGCCTCTTATTTTTCCTTCTGCTTCTGGTTGTCTCGCAATACCTTCTACGGCTTGGCCTGCAGCAGTACCTTGACCAACTCCAGGTCCAATAGAAGCAAGCCCTACGGCCAATCCAGCAGCAATAACAGAAGCGGCAGAAATCAGTGGATTCATGATGATAGGTTCCTCGCACCAAAAAAAAATGGTTAATGATACAATCAACCAAGAAATTCTTACTTATTTTATCACTAAAAAATATCGAATCGAAGTAACTAAAACTTCGAAAAAAAAAATATATAGATAGGGATAAACCCTATATATAACTAATATATATCTACTATCACATATACATTTGTTTCTTTCATAACGGAAACCGCCCTCATTTTTTATTGAATCAGATTCTAGAATAATTCGTCGAAAAATATACAGAAACTGTAGCTGGACTTATAGACATTACATATAGCCATATATATAGTGTGATCTCCCTAACCCATCCTTCGTAATATCGTCTATCTTTCCTCTTAGAACTCTAGTCATATATACATATGGATTTCTTATTTCTATCTATAATATATATATGGTACCGAACCAAGTATATTTTCTTGAACCATGCATTGCCTCAGTCGGGGTAAGCTTAAAAAAAGAAGACTCTTTTGAAAACTAATCAATGATGACCCTCCATGGATTCCCCTATATAAGCCGCGGCTAAAGTTGCAAAAATGAGAGCTTGAATACCGCTTGTAAATAATCCAAGAAACATGACAGGGATAGGAACTACTGAAGGTACTAAAGAAACAAGAACAACAACTACTAATTCATCCGCCAATATATTTCCGAAAAGTCGAAAACTCAAAGATAAAGGTTTTGTGAAATCTTCTAGGATGTTAATTGGTAAAAGAATTGGAGTTGGTTGAATGTATTTTCCAAAATAAGCCAATCCTTTTTTGGTAAGACCCGCATAAAAATATGCCACGGACGTGAGTAAAGCTAAAGCAACAGTAGTATTTATGTCATTCGTGGGGGCAGCCAACTCTCCATGAGGTAACTGTATGAGTTTCCAAGGTAAAAGAGCTCCAGACCAATTAGAAACAAAAATAAATAAGAACATGGTTCCAATAAAGGGAACCCAAGGCCCATATTCTTCTCCAATCTGAGTTTTACTCAAGTCTCGAATAAATTCAAGAACATATTCAAAGAAATTCTGCCCGTCGGTAGGAATAGTTTGTGGATTCCGAACAGTTATGATAACTGACCCCAATAAGATAGCAATTACTACCCAAGAAGTGATAAGTACTTGAGCATGAATTTGTAAACCTCCTATTTGCCAATATAAATGTTGGCCTACTTCTACACCTGATATATCGTAGAATCCTTTGAGTGTTTTAATAGAACATGGTATAACATTCATATTGCCCTCTGACAGAAATCAAACTAAAAAAAAAATTATTTTGATTCAACCATCTCTTTTTCAACTTATCTACTTTCATCATTAATCATATATTTAAAATACCAAGAAATCACATAACATAATATCCCATTTTATCTCTTTTAAAAAATGCAAGACAAGGATAGTAACCAATCTAATAAATAAAAATAATTAACTAATCTTATTATTCTTAATCATAACATAATCTTAATCATAACATAATCATAATCTTAATCATAACATAATCAATGACTTCTTATATAGCTAGAACGACCCTCACAAATTGTGGATACTAATTTGTTAAGAATCAATCGGATTGAAGCTATAACGTCATCATTGATTGGAATCGAAATATCTGCAAGATCCGGGTCACAATTTGTATCGATTAAACAAATTGTTGGAATTCCCAAAATGACACATTCTCGAAGAGCTGTATATTCTTTTTGCTGATCAACGATGATTACCATATCGGACAACCCAGTCAAATATTTGATCCCACCCAGATATGTTTGCAAAGTCGATAATTTTCTCTTCAACATTGCTACATCTCTTTTAGGGAGACAGTTGAGTTTCCCCATCTTTTGTTCTCCTCTTAAGTCTCTGAACTTATGAAGTCTCGTTTCTGTAGTGGACCAATATGAAGTCTCGTTTCTGCAGTGGACCAATTCGTTAACATACCACCGAGCCATTTTTTATTAACATAAAAACATCGAGCCCTTATTGCAGCTGAGACTACTAAATCCGCTGCTTTATTTTTCAACCATTAAAAAGGTTTTCCTCGACTTGCTGCATCAAAAACGAAATCACAGGCTTCTGATAAAAAATGAACAGTTCTAGTAAGATTTGTAATATGAATACCTTTATGCTTTGCAGAAATGTAAGGGACCATTCTAGGATTCCATTTCTTAGTACCATGATCAAAATGAACTCCCGACTCCATCATCTCTTCCAAATGGATGTTCCAATACCTTCTTGTCATTTTTCCCGCGCTTTCTCTTTTTTTTTTTAGAAATAACTAATTGTTCCTACGGAACCTTATAACGAGGTTGACCATTGATACATAGTCCGAACTATTAATTTTTTTTTATTACTTACTTCATTTTTTTACTTAACAAAACTCGAAAGGAAAAAGAAAAAATATCTGCTTAGGAATTATGAAATCACATAAATGAATTTTCTAATGTGTCATGGAAATTCTTTGGGCTACAAGAACAAAAAAATTCTCGATGGTGTAACAAAATATCTCTCATTTCCAACTTGAATACATTTTTCTTTTTTATTTCAAAATGAATGTTTTTGTCTTGCCTTGAACAGTGCACTAATTTTTTAAATCCGGTACCGATAGGGATAATTCCCCCCAGAACTACATTTTCTTTCAGACCCTTCAACCAATCAATACGTCCCCGTAGAGCAGCTTTTGCTAAAACTCTAGCAGTTTCTTGAAAACTTGCTTCAGATATGAAGCTTTGAGTATTCAGAGATGCCCTCGTTATTCCTAATAAAATTGCCCGATAACAGATCGCTTCGTCTAAAGCACGCCCTGCTCGTTCTGCTCGCAGCAATCCGATTAATTCTCCAGGCGAAAAAACATTAGACATTCCGTCTTCTGAAACCAACACTTTTGATGTTACTTGTCGTACAATAATCTCTAGATGTCTATTATGAATCTGCACCCCTTGAGATCGATAAACCTTTTGGATCTTATTAACCAAAGAGATATGGCTTTGGGCTATAGTTAGCTCAGCTCCAATTAAGAATCCCCAAGGAATTCCAAGAATTCTTGGTATACGTTCGTTCCAACCTTCGACTCTCCTTTCAAGGTTCATCGATATTGAACCAATCGAACGCACTTCTAAGATTTGCTCCACTTTTGGAAGTCCCTGCGTTATGTCACCAGATCGGGATTTTTCATATATAAATGTAACTAATGTATCTCCTTCAGAAAGGGTTTCTCCGTAATGCCCGTGAACAGTCGCTCCTGGAGTAGCCAAATACGGCTTAGCTGATCTTATAACTAAGGAATCAACATGAACAATTAAAATTTGACCAGATTTTTTTATATGTGTCCCATATTTAACTAGACATAGATTTTCACAAATAAATTGTCCAATGCTAATTATTGTGGATGTTTCTTCACAATAATTGTGATGTAAAAAGCACCAATTCAAGTGGGATGGATTCAAAATGATGGTATTGCATGGGTTGGGATTATAAATCCTTCTATTTTCATCTATTAAACAGTATTTAAGTACTTCAAGTACTTGGAAAGTCGCTTTCAAATTATCAAGTATCCAATATTTGTTTACCAAGATCTGATTATGAGTTATTAAATAGTAAGCTGAATAAAAGTTCACTATTTTAGGTACAATAGTACCTAGGGGACCCAATAAATCCCTAATTAGAATTATGGGATTCAATTCTTTTGCCGTGATGTTATATTTCGAACCATTGAATGGACATGGGCCAACTCGAGAACAATTGAATGATGACAAAATTATCAAAGCCTTATTTTGATTCAACAATGTACCAATAGTTGCTTGATGCTGAGTAACTACTGAAATCTTCACTTTCGAAAAAAAAGGATTGATATTGGTGCAATCTAATCCATTATCGGGGATCAATCCCGAACCCGCCGTATCATACCTTTTTTCGGCATATGAAAGACTAGACTTTACTAACTCAATTTTTATGAAATTTTGAATCAGATCATTTGCCCTTACCTCAACAAGAGAAGCATGAACTTCTTCTATAGAACCATTTTTTTCTTGGTCCCAATTCAATACTAAGCAAGTCCGAACTAATTGAATACTTGTGTGAAAAATTCCACGAATTGACTTTCCGTTTCCATAAAGGCTATAATTGACAATTCTAAGTTGGACATTATCTTTTTCCTGCAAGAGATCTTGAGTGAAAAGTTTTGCTAAATTTATTCCATCAGCTATTTCATATGTG